TAAATATAAATTCAATTTCAATACTATTTCGTTTTTTATCAAGAATTTTATAATATAAAAAGAGAGAGATTGATAGAAATATTGAATAGAGATAAGAAATAAAGTAAGCACAAGCGGGTAGCGGGAATCGAACCCGCATCGTTAGCTTGGAAGGCTAGGGGTTATAGTCGACGTTGATTCATCATTTTGAATTTAACGTCTCTAATTCAAAACCGAACGTGAAACTTTGGTTTCATTCGGCTCCTTTATGGGAAATGGATAAATTTCCAGATGTAAGATAGGAACGAAATTCAAAAAATTCGACCGATAACATCTATGTCAGCTTTTCTGTATGAATGCATTCAAAATGACCCGCTTTCTAGACGATCCTTCTAGAAAAGAAGGGAATTCTAACATTTTTTCTAGTTACTTCGTTCTCTATTTCTATTTAAAAGAATCTTTAGGAAAAGCGTTTTATTTCCACCGAGCTAAAAAATTTGTAAATGTCTCTAGTAAACCAAAGTCATTATTTAATAGCTATTTTGCTTCAATTTTCCCTATACAACACAACAAAAATAACAAATAACAAATTAAAGATTTAGTTACGATTAGAAAAAAACTTTCTATCTTTATCCATGGATTCCTTACTCATTCAATTGGAAGTATTGATCCCAATTAATAAAAAATTATGTTTCGTAATTTCATAATCCAATTTTTCAATTTGTAATTGACTCTTGAATACAAACCACGAGAATGTATATTTTTCCTCGAATTTTTCATTGCGAGGGAAAGGATTAAATCCTTTTTACGAGATAAAGTTTTTGATCGGAATGGAATATTCATCAAACCGAGGTACCCCTTAACTATTAAGGTATTAATAGAACGAATCACACTTTTACCACTAAACTATACCCGCTACAATCCAATTATTGTATATAAATCGACTTTTTGTCGAACAAGAAACTCAGTCATAATCAAAAGATAGGCTCAAAAAAGAATCATGAAAATTAGAGTGTTAACGACAGGACTTAATGAGAGTAGGAAACGAGGACTAATTTAAATAACTAAAAACCAAGCCTTTTGCGAGAGGTTTTTGACGGATATGGCTTGACAAAACTATTTAAGCCGTAACATAAAAATGCATTGTTTAAGAATTTATGCTTCGTTTTTTTATTATTTTTTATTTATTTACAGTTACTTTACTAATATTTTACTGAAATAAAACTGAAATAAAAAGTACAAAAGTAATAGAATAATAATGAAAACGTAGATAAAAATAGAGTCAAGAAAAAATAAAGCTAAGAAATTAAATGACATTTTGATTTCATATCAAAGGAATCAAAATAGTCTTTCTTATGATTCTTTCAATATCAATAATAAGCATTTGTGTTTTCAAATGAAATAAATCATTTGAATTGGATTTGTTGGAACAAAAGAGGCTCGGCCCAGTTAGGTACTGACCAGGCCAAGCCGTGGAAAGAAAAGGTTTCTTTGAAAAAAATCAAAGAGGGATTTTTTTCTATTTTATTTCTTATTCTTTATTTTTTTTTTATTATTTTATTGTTTTTTATATAGTAATATTTATATATTTCAAAAATAAATAAAAAAAATAAGAAGGGATTTTTGCAAGTTTTATTTTGACTTAGGGAACATAGGAATTATTCTTTTTCAATTAGGGGAGAGATGGCTGAGTGGACTAAAGCGTCGGATTGCTAATCCGTTGTACGGGTTTTTCGTACCGAGGGTTCGAATCCCTCTCTTTCCGTTTTCGTCGATAACTTTGTATTTCCTTTCAAATTTATCGCGAGTTTCCTTTTTTTAAGTTATTTTCTTATAGTTACGTTTTTTTTTAAGTTATTTTCTATAGTTACGTTATAGTTAAAAATGTGAAATAGCTAAAATCCTACTAAAGAACATTTTCAAAATTCTACTAAAAGAACATTTTAAAATCAAGCAAGAAAAACAAAAAATCTTGTTTATTTTTTATTCTTCACGTCCAGGATTACGCCCCGGATCATTAGATAGGAATCCAAAGATGAATAGAGAGACAAAGAATATTACTACCGTGTAAACAAATAGTTTTAGAGTCAGCATTAAATAATCTCCAAGATTCTTTTTTTAGCAAAAAAGAGAATAGATTCTCTATTTGTATTTTATACTGCATACCCTACTATATATATTCAATATTTGATTTGAATCGAGGATTCATACTATAAGACTTATCTGATCTTATCAATTGTTATAATTTTTTTTTGTTTTCAAATAAATCATGAATTTGTCTAGCACAGTATGCAAAATTTCATCGAAAACTTACAGCAGCTTGCCAAACAAAAGCTAAGAGAAAAAATAGCAGAGGGATTACTGGCATAAAATCTACGATTGGATTTAAAAAAGCGTAGGCCTCGGGCAATTTGGCGACAAAAGAACTACTTGAAGAAAGGTCAGAATTAAGACAGATCCAGATCAAACTAAATATATTAAGCATAACAAACATTTTGTTTTTGAGGGTAATTGTAGTTATTTTGATTGAGTTATTAATAAGGTGAGTTATTGATATAAGCGAAAATGAATAAAAATAAATTAGATATACCAAAAAACTTTCTTTGATTTAGTTGATTTGAACTCGCCCAATCAAAACCTTTTCAACTTCAATTCTTAAAAAAAAAAAAGGGAAATAGAATAAATCATACTTTCATACAATATCTTAATTGAATTAGATGTAATGAGCAATCAATTAAATTCATCAGTTTAATTCTATATATCCATATAGAATTATTCTATCAAGAATCGAATTTATTTTATAAATATTTAGGCTGGAGTTGACGAACAACCAATACTAATATTAGTCTTTATTAGCGGCAAATCGAAATGGGGCGTAGCCAAGTGGTAAGGCAACGGGTTTTGGTCCCGCTATTCGGAGGTTCGAATCCTTCCGTCCCAGAGCATATTTGTCCACATATCCAACAAATTGTGATATTATTACATACTTAACCCATATATATCATATAAAATATATGATATATATTTTATCAGAATAACGATTACTTTTTTGAACAATCTTCTGTAGATTATATTAAGAGTTCTTCTGTAGATTATATTAAGAGTAGAATATCCAAAAATATTGGATTCTTAATGAGTCTTTTCTGAATCCTATCTTTTTCACAAAATGAAAAATGGATTTGTGTTCAAATAACACACAAATGAAATAGAATCCATTTTGGATCTCTAAATATTACCTATTTAATAATAGGTATAATTTCTTTCAGTAACAATTCTTGAGTCTATCTGACACATTCAGGATCCCATATTATTTCGATACTAATTTTTTCAATCAGTATGAAAACAAAAAAAAGACCCTAACTCTTCCTTAATCCATCATTCTTTGAGCCACTATTTCACTAAAAAAGAAATTGGATTTTTTATCTATATAAAGATAAAGTTATTTGACGATGCAGACTCAAAAATAACTTCTTTTTTTTTTTTCATGTTATTGAAAATAATTATTTAGATTATTTTTTTTAATTATTTACTTTAAAAAAAGAAAATATATGTATATATGTATTTGGTCTTAAATTGAATTCTTGCTAAGACTTCTTCATAAACTCTATTTCATATAGAAAGAAAAAAGAAAATATAGATTACTTAAGTACCGACCGAACCAATGATTATTCATGATTCCATAATGGAATTAATTACATACTAGCTCCAAACTAAAGGAATGTTATGGTAAAACTTCGTTTAAAACGATGTGGTAGAAAGCAACGTGCGACTTGAAGGACACGATCCGCTGTGGATTCTTACATCCACCATCTTTTTTATATTATATTTTATATTATATGGGAATGAAAGTGCTCTTGGCTCGACATCGTTTGTTCTCTTTGACTAGAACCTCATTTTTTGGGGGGTTGTGGTGTAAACCGTATCATCCATGATGAAGCTCGAGCAGAACAGAACGTATTGATTCGTTTCTAGGAGGCAAGAATCTAAGGTTAGTATCAATTAATAAATTGGGACAACTTTGTAAGTATATTTTTGATAGAGAAATTGAAAGTTTCCAATTCAAAAGTAAAAATTTTTTGAATTGGTAAAACTCTTTCAATCAAATCAAAAGTGTATTACACATGAATCAACCATTCGTATGATTCTTTGATATAAAGAAATCCCCAAAATGTATGTTGCTGCTATTTTGAAGCGATTCAAGATCACCGAAGTAATGTCTAAACCCAACGATTCAAGGAAAAGATAAAGGATCCTAGAACAAGGAAATACCGTTTCAATTGTCTCAACAATTAGAACTAGATGAAAATTAAGAATAAAAATCGATTCGAAAGGAAACAGACAAAAGAGGATTAGAGACCACTCAATAAATGAAATGCGTAAAAGGTTTCCTTTGCGAGTTATACAACTTGAGTTATGAGAGTTCAAATTACAAATATGTTATGTATAATTTTTTGGTTGGGGTTGGTGAAAGAATAAGAAATAAGTATTTAAATAATATATTAAAGAAAGACAGTTGTTCGTCTAATGGATTTGATGATTTTATGGATCTATTTGACATTCGAATTTTCTACAAAAAAAGAATGTGAATTTTCTTGAGCCGTACGAGGAGAAAACTTCTTATACGTTTCTCGGGGGGGGGGTATTTTTTATCTACATCTATCCCAATGAGCCATTTATCGAATCGTTGCAATTGATGTTCGATCACGAAGAGAAGGAAGAGCTCTTCGGAAAGTGGGGTTTTATGATCCGATAAAGAATCAAACCTATTTAAATGTTCCTGTTATTCTATATTTCCTTGAAAAGGGCGCTCAGCCTACAGGAACTGTTCATGATATTTCAAAGAAGGCAGGGGTTTTTATGGAACTTCGCCTTAATCAACAACCAAAATTCAATTAATCAAATATATAAAATATAAATAATAATATAAAATATAAATAAGGTGTGGATTATTTGTATAGAGTTTTGTATAATCTTTTCTCTGCTATTTTTTCCCTTTTTCGATTTCGAATTTATATCATATATTAAATATTTAATATATCATATTTAATTTCTTATTTCTACTATCTACACCCTTTTCTTTTATCTCTATGTCAATTATCTATGCAGTGCCAATCCAACAAAAATGGAATGGAAATTTTGATTTCCATTTGAATTTCAATTTCTAATTTTTTTCATTTCTTCATTGGATTCTTTTCTCACCATTTACATTCATATTGACAACAGTTTATCAAATAAATAGAATATATTTCTAGATAAATGAATCTATTTATCTCCGTCCCGTAGATTTGATTAGATTTGATATTATTTCATTCAAATACAAATAAAGGGTTGATTAGGTTTGCTGTAATACAAGAAGTCTTTTTGTTTTTTATTAAAATTAAAATGATTAACAAAAGAATTAAATAAAATAGAAGAATGGATAACATAAGAGACAAGAGCCGGTCTACAAATATTTGGATTTTCATCGGATCTGGTCATTTTTTTTTTTTTTATGTTCATAATTGATTATAAATATTGATTATAAATTTGTAGATTTTTGTTTTTCCTTTTTAAAAATCAAATGTTTTGATTGAGTCGTGCAATTCAATCTATTTATTAGTTATTAGGATTCCGGTTGTATCTATACATTCTAATTATTTTCGTTCGGGTTGCTAACTCAATGGTAGAGTACTCGGCTTTTAAGTGCGGCTAGCATTTTTTACACATTTGTATGAAGCAACGGATTCGTCTATACTATCGATAGAATTTGTAAGACTACGACTGATCCTGAAAGGAATGAATGGAAAAAGCAGCATGTCGTATCAATAAAGAATTATGAAAATATTTCATTCTTACCCTATACCCTATAGGCGCAAAACCTTGTTGAAATTGTTTGAATTCTTGACAGGGAACAAAATCCAATTAAAAAGAAATGAAAACTAAATTGACAGTTGAGTCACGTAAATAAATGGATAGAGCCCTACTATAGGTTCCAATTATAGGGAAACAAAAAGTAACGAGTTCCTGTTCTTCATTTTTGAATGATTACCCGATCTAATTAGACGTTAAAAATATATTAGTGCTTGACGCGGGAAGGGCCTTTCCCATGAGCGGATTATCCATTTTTTATGAATCCTAACTATTAGCTATCTCCATCTCCATTATATTATGTGGTGAAGATAAATGTGTAGAAGAAGGCAGTATATTGATAAAGAGATTTTTTTTTCAAAATCAAAAGAGCGATTGGATTGAAAAAATAAAGGATTTCTAACCATCTTGTTATCCTAAAATGAATCCTAGAATGAACCTAAATCAATTAGGTGAAAAAAGAGAGGATAGAGAGTCCCTTGATGAGTCTTACCTTTTTCGAGGTATACGTTTTTTTCTTACTATAATACCTTGTTTCGACTGTATCGTACTATGTATCATTTGATAACCCAATAAATCCCCTATCCTATTTTCAATTCAAGTCGAATTTTAAATGGCAGAATTTCAAGGATATTTAGAACTAGATAGATCTGGGCAACATGACCTCCTATACCCACTTAGCTTTCGGGAGTATATTTATGCATTTGCTCATGATCATGGTTTAAATAGATCGAATTTGTTGGAAAATGTAGGTTATGACAATAAATCTAGTTTACTAATTGTAAAACGTTTTATTTTTCGAATGTATCAACAGAATCATTTGATTATTTTCGTTAATGATTCTATCCAAAATCCGGTTTGGGGATATAACAAGAATTTGTATTCTCAAATGATATCAGAAGGATTTGCGGTTGTTGTGGAAATTCCATTTTCCCTAAGATTAATATCTTCCTTAACGGGGACAGAAATCGTCAAATATTATAATTTACAATCAATTCATTCAACATTTCCTTTTTTCGAGGACAAATTCCCGAATTTAAATTCTGTATCCGATGTACTAATACCCTACCCCATTCATCTGGAAATATTAGTTCAAACTCTTCGCTACTGGGAAAAAGATGCGCCCTCTTTGCATTTATTACGGGTTTTTCTTCACGAGTATTATAATTGTAATAGATTTATTATTCCAAATAAATTAATTTCTATTTTTTTAAAAAGGAATCCAAGATTCTTTTTGTTCCTGTATAATTCTCATCTTTGTGAATATGAATCCATCTTACTTTTTCTACGTAATCAATCTTCTAATTTACGATTAACATCCTTTGGGAACTTTTTTGAGCGAATATATTTCTATGGAAAAATAAAACATTCCGTAGAAAAATTCTTTGCTGATGATTTTACGACTAGCCTATGGTTCTTCCCGGATCTCGTGATCCATTATGTTAGATATCAAGGAAAATCCATTCTGGTATCAAAGGATACGCCTCTTTTGATGAATAAATGGAAATATTACCTTGTTCATTTATGGCAATCCCATTTTTATGTGTGGTCTCAAGCAGGAAGGGTTTATATAAACCAATTATCCAAGCACATCTTCGGCTTTTTGGGTTATCTTTTAACTATGCGAATAAATCTTTCAGTAGTACGGAGTCAAATGCTAGAAAATTCATTTCT